ATCAAATTCCGTGATTAGTTCTTCCCAGAGGCCTGATGTATTGGATTTTACGGATGGATCCACCAAACAAAAAAAAGAGAGTGTTCTTATTCAAATTCAAAGCGTCTTGTGATCTTCAACCAATTATACGCTTCAATATAATTCCCTGGAGTAAGCACTATAGCTTGTTTCCAATACTCAGCAGCTTGATTGGACCAAGCCTCCGCAATTTCAGAATCTCCCTGTCGAATGGCCTGTTCTCCTCGGTCAGAATAGGTGGGTTAATTCCTTCCCTTAGAACCGTACTTGAGAGTTTCCTAACTCATACGGCTCAGCCTCAGCAGTCAATTAGTTTGGTATCCCATCTCCCCTAGACTAACGAAATCAAATTTCTCGTAAATCAATCCCATTTTTGTTTCTCGGGTTACCCAGAAGAGGTTAATTACATACATTTCCATGAGCTTCAAACGTGAATTTGGATTTCATTTCGAATTCAGTTTTCTCTTTTTTCCCACCTTCAGAAAAATGAACCATAGACATCCCTGCTATCATTAGCATTTTCTGAAAGGTAACTATCTCGGTTTCATATCGAAATTTCTATAGAATCTTTGAAAAATACTTTCTTTCCTCCATAAGAAAGAAAGGACTTACTCTCTTTGGGATCTGATACTACACCGCTGCTGAATACCTTAGTAGATCAACTCTATTACATAAGTGGATTCCTAACTTTTCTCTCCTATCATGACATAAGTAAAGCAGTTCTTATTGTATCGGCCCAAACCCTCGCTAATTGATCTTTACGGCGCTTCCCCCATCAATTAGAGCTTTTATCCATAGAATCGAGTCTTCTAGGCATATCTATTTCTTCCTATTTTGGCTTCGATGAAGTCTCTTTCTTTGCTACAGCTAATAAAAATCGTTGCTTTGTACGATAAATATGTAGAAAGCCTAGTTTCGTTCTAGTATTTGCTGGTGGATTGGATCTTTCTTTCCCTCTTTCTATAGTGGAGATAGTCGCACGTAATGACAGATCACGGCCATATTATTCAAAGCTTGTGGTAAGAATGGGTTTCGTTCGAGTGCCCGGAAATAATATTCCAAAGCTTTCGTATGTTCTCCGTTGCTTGTGTGGATAAGGCCTATGTTATAGAGTATATAACTTCGATCATAGGGATCAATTTCGAGTCGCATAGCTTCATAATAATTATGTAAAGCTTCCGCATAATTTCCTTCGGATTGAGCTGACATCCGTTACGGTTGTTCATTCGAGTCAAATAATCCCCGTTCCAGAACCGTACGTGAGATTTCAATCTCATACGGCTCCTCCCTTCTGTACATAATGAATGATAAGAATCCATGGAATCAAAAAAAAAGATATTGCAAGATTCTCATTATGAACTGACAGGGGCTAGTATTTTTACAAGAAATTTCTAGCCAGCCTTCCTGCAAGAGGTCTTTTCGTAACATCCAGCGTATTGGTGGTAGATAGAAAAGGTAACTCCAACAATTTCTTTGTCCTCAACGCCTCCTATTTTCAGGAATGAGTCACTTCAACAGACTTTGATGGTTCTACGGGTATCCAAAGTACGAACGAGATGGATGTTTGTTGTCCCAACCACTCTTTCTGGTTTGTTAGTCCCGATCCCGATAAGGAAAAGGGGGTAAGTTTGAACTAAAGTTTTCTTGTTGTTGATTCCTAGGTGTAGTGCTTCTTCCTCTATGCCGCCTATTGGGATTAGTGGAGTAGGATTGACTTGTAAGAACCTATAGGTGGAACCTTTCGCTCAATACTCAAATTGAACATGGAAGTATCTGAGGCTGCATCACTCGGGGATACACGATAGAAGGAATTGCTCTATTTCCAAACTTCACCTTCACGAAGCGTAGGTTTCTTTCGGGTATCTTTTAAGAGAATCTAAAAAATAGAATAATCTTTTTTCGTTCTATCCCAAATCGTGTGCCATTCTCGCTCGTAAGAATGAGAATTGTAAATAAATAAAAAGAATCAAATCGCACCATCTCTGTAATAGGTAAATGCCTCTTTTTCTCCTGAAGTTGTCGGAATTATTCGTAATAAGATATTGGCTACAATTGAAGAGGTCTTATCAATAAAATTTCCATTTATCCGTGATCTAGGCATAGTTCACAATCCACTCCCTAATTCTTCTCAGTCCCTTTCGTAGGAAATGAATCCCACAAACAAAGGAATTGGACTGTACGAAATCCCACAAAAAAGACTCGTTCAAAAAAATGCATGTTTTTTTTTATCCCCCGAGCTACGAATCTTTCTTTTCTCCAATAACCTACCGTCTTCACTTTAGGTAACTAGTTTACCCTCGTCCTCTTATGGGGCCGCGGGTTGGCCGTAGCCCAGTCAAGTTCTACTCGCATATCACTTTCTGCACCTTTTTGGACCAAGGTATGAATTGTTAGGGAGTTCTCCTTACAGTTAGCCAAGGCCCATTCGGTCTTCTCCAGCTTGATTTGGAGCGTATGAGAGTCTCGAAGGAGGCATAGGTTTTCCTCAGAGAATAGTAGGTTTTCCTCAGACAGATTCGCGGGCTCGTTCCCCAAATCCTTGATTTGGCTCTCCGACCTCCTAGAGAACTCTCTGTTAGAGTTTTCCAAGTGGAGGCACTCCTCCTCCTTATCTTGGAGGCGCGCCTTTACGTCAGCCAATTCCTTTTCTGTCATTGACAGCTTGGATTCAAGGCTGCTAGAATTTTGCGAGAGGGCCTTGTATGCGCTATCCACAGTCTCAAGCTTTTCCTGCAAATCTTGGAACCTACTAGAGAGCTCTTGGTATGAATCCCGAGAGCTTAGGAGATTTCTTTGCGTATAGAGGCAGAACGCGGCTAAGCCGCGCAACTGGATGTTCTTTCGTACCATCTCGGAGGCGAGGGAAGCATTTTGTTCCCATAGAATCTGGGACTGGTCTGGGGGATCGAGAGGACCCTCATTGATGTCGAGGTTGTGCCATGAAGGTGTGGGCCCAAAAAGGACGTTCTCGTCCGTTTTCCAGGTCTGGGTTGCCATCCGATGGACCATCCGCTGATTGATGGGCCGAACTATCCCAAACGTTTTGGGGACTTTCCGTGAATCCTGTTTCCGGAAGTACCTGACTTCCGAAGGCATAGTCCTAGTGAAGGGTAAGGGAGCCCGAGTTTGGGTGGCACCCCAAGAGCCGACCGTGGTGCAAATGAAAAAAAAGAGAATCGTGCTAGGAAAAAGTCGCAAGAACCTGCTCAATTGTGGGATGAGAGTGACCCGTTGCATCAGTACCCCCAAGAGTTTCCTTGCTTTGGTGAAAATTTGAGAGAGTAGCGACCCAAGTGAAGTTCTAAGATTGATCCGATGGATCAGTCCACATAAAAAAATTATGGGCATTGGTATCCGGGGTAATGTGCCCTGTTTTAGTTTAGTTTTCTATGAAAGCGTACGGATTTATCTATGGCAATCATGCTATTTTAATTCGCAATTTACTGAGTTTCTAGGCCATAATCAGAACATCAGATTTTGTAGGAGAGATGGCCGAGCGGTCCAAGGCGTAGCATTGGAACTGCTATGTAGGCTTTCGTTTACCGAGGGTTCGAATCCCTCTCTCTCCGTCCCTTCACGGAATTAATGAACCTTATTGACCACAATGTATCAAATCAAATACTTCCAGCAAGGGAATGTTTCTTTGCTATAGATTCTCGATGACTCATTTTTGTAGTTTTGTAGTACGGAAAAATACTGGAAAGAGCGGCCACGGAATGAAAATATCCCCCCCCGATCTATTTTCCATAACTGGGAATCCCCCTATACTTAGGTCAAGATATTTTGTTTTGTCGAAAAGGGGGCCAAAATTTCCGAAGCTTTGTTCTTTTAGTTAGGTTCAAGTTTGACGGGAATAATATTCTACAACTCGCAACTCTTCGATTTTCAAACCAACCCGACGACGAGCTATTATTTGCTTGACTAATCCTTTATATTGGGCTGAGTGAAGAGTCAAATGTTCTGGCACTTTCTTCTGGGAGGATGAAGCAAGAGAATTTTGAATGAGAGCTCTGGTTTTTTGTTCATCCTTCGTTGTAATAATATCTCGGGGTTTGCAGCGATAACTTGGGATATCTACTAGACAACCATTAACTAAAATATGTCTATGATTAACTAATTGCCGGGCCCCAGGAATGGTCGAAGCCATACCTAGTCGAAAAATTATGTTATCCAAACGCATTTCAAGTAATTGTAGTAAAACCTGACCTGTTGATCCTTTGGTTTTGCCAGCGATACGAACGTATTTAAGTAATTGTCGCTCTGTCAGACCATAATGAAAACGCAATTTTTGTTTTTCCTCTAGACGCTTCCAATATTGAGATTGAGATTGAGATTTTTTGTTGTTCTTTTTCTTTTGACGATCGGGGCGGCGAGTAGGCACTTTACTGGTTAGTCCCGGTAAAGCCCCCAGACGGTTTATTTTTTTGAGACGAGGCCCTCGATAACGAGACATAAAGACTCCGTTTTTTATTGAAAATGCAATTGACTAAATTAAGACTGAACTAAATGAGAAACGAAGCAAAATCTATTGAAGTACTGGACTCCAAAGAAGAATGCGATGAATTGTATCAATATTCAGACTCTTTGGTATATATAGCAAGGTAAGAATACTTTTCTTGATTTGTTCCTAACTGCTCGAAGCTTTTTTTTTTTTTCTTTTTTTATTCATAGTTGGAAGTTCTTAGGACATACTAGATCAGTTACTTTTTGAAAGACGGTAAAGAAGTCTTTTCAATATTCCATTCCTTGGTGTCAAGGAGACATTAATGTTTCAAAATAGAAAATGGAACAAATAAAAAAGCCGGCTATCGGAATCGAACCGATGACCATCGCATTACAAATGCGATGCTCTAACCTCTGAGCTAAGCGGGCTCACATAACAGAAATTTTGCATAAGAATTCCGCAAACTGCCAGGATCTTAGCTGTTCCGAAACCCTCTAGCCTATAGAAAGAATAGAAATCAAATTCAGAATGAATATTCTCTAACAAGAAATCTCAAATAGAATTTTTTATCCTTTTTCAATTGAAATCAAATCGAAAATCAATCGAATTTCTCTTTTGATTTTCGATTTCTCATTGATTCTAGTTCTCAGTTTTCATTTTTAGTTTTAGGATTCTCTTTTCTATTTACTATTGATATGAATAGGATTCTAAAGAATCAAGATAATAGAATAAGGATACAATACAGAACAGAAAAAAAAATGAGATATTCCTCTGGTTTCATTCAGAGCGATAAGACAACAAAGAATCGACCGTTCAAGTATGAAAAACAGCACTTTAATAATGAGAAGAAGAGAGGCCTATATTCTGTGGTATAGATCCATCCATGTTGAATTGCGGATTCATCAATACTAGAATCATTTCTGATTGGACCAAAGACCCATTCTCCGATAGATATGGATCGATAAGATCCATAAGAAATCAAATAGGAGTAAACGGATAAACTTTTTAGATATCGAATCCTATCTACTGAATTCAAAGGTTCCGGTATAAGCAAAAATGAAAGAAAAATGAGAAAGAAAAGAAAGAGGGGGAAGGGGATCCTAGTTTCAAAACAAAAAAGGGGATATGGCGAAATTGGTAGACGCTACGGACTTGATTGGATTGAGCCTTAGTATGGAAACCTACTAAGTGAAAACTTTCAAATTCAGAGAAACCCTGGAATCAAAAATGGGCAATCCTGAGCCAAATCCTGTTTTCAGAAAAAAAAAGGCGGGGGTTTCGACAACAAGAATCCAAAAAGGATAGGTGCAGAGACTCAACGGAAGCTGTTCTAACGAATGGGGTAGACTTTGGTGCTAGAGGAATCATTCCAAGAAATGGATGAAGGATGAACCTAGATACATACGTATACTGAAATAATCAAACGATTCCTATTAATTCTTCCCCGAATCCTTCTTTTTTTCTATGAAAAATAGAAGCATTATTGTGAATCGATCCCCACTAATTCAGTGATCAAATCATTCACTCCATAGTTTGATAGATCTTTTAACGAACTGATTAATTGGACGAGAATAAAGATAGAGTCCCATTCTACATGTCAATAGCAATACCGACAACAATGAAATTTATAGTAAGAGGAAAATCCGTCGACTTTAGAAATCGTGAGGGTTCAAGTCCCTCTATCCCCAAATCACACTCAAAAAAAAGGCCCATCCCCCTAAAATCTATCCGCTTTTTCATCAGCGGTTCCATTGTTTCTGATTCATTCTACGGTTTGCCAACTGGATCGGAGCAGAAATGCTCCTCTGTTATCACAAGTCCTTGAGATTTACGATATACGTACAAAAGAACATCTCTGAGTAAGGAACCCCCGTCTAGTAGGATGGGTATGATATGTCGGGAAGGGTCGGGATAGCTCAGCTGGTAGAGCAGAGGACTGAAAATCCTCGTGTCACCAGTTCAAATCTGGTTCCTGGCATGGAGTTACTAATAGATACTCATCCAAATTCGATATGCATCATCAGACATATTGGTTAATAGTCTAGACCACGACCCATACTTCTCCATCTAGGTGTCTAGAGATATACCTCCCTTTCTTTTTGTAGATAAGAAAAGAATTCGATGCTGTTTCGGCTTCTTTTTTCTTTGTTTCTATGATGCCTCTTCTCATTCAAACAAAAAATAAAAATCCTTCCTATCCAAAAAGTCAAGTTAGTTGTTTGAAAACCCAACACTCCGATCTTAAGGAGTGAATAGGTGGGAATACGCAAGATTCATTTCAGATATATATATAGTCTAAATAGAATCTCAGCAGCCCCTTTCGTTTCTTTCGTTTTTTCTTTCCCATTCCCTTTCGCCACTCGCTCCTACGTGACTTTTGAGAGCCCATCTAAGTGCTATGCGCGGTCCAAAGTTCGTGGTGCAGAACTCTTTTTTTGTTCATTTTAGTAGCCCGGCTCCCCCGAAAGATCTTCCAAATTGTAAAATTGTAATGAAGCCCTATTTTTTTTTATCTCTCCCGGATTTTCATTTGAATAAGGATTTTGCATTTACGATGAAATTTTGAAAAATGTACCTGACCCGCCGTTTGTTATTCTGTACAAGAGAAAAGCATCCTGCCTAATTCACTCATTCTTGGGAAAATATTGAACTTTTGTATTTGAAAAATGTTTCTGAAAGGATCTCTGAAGTAGATGAGGATTGATAGAGGAATCCTTGATCCAACTTTCCAGTATGAGTACTGCGTCCAACACGAAACTTGTGATTCATAGTAAAACATCGATTTTCCTGTTGAGACCCTATTCTATCTTCATAGATTTCTTGAGAGACTTTCTTACGAAGTTTTGTTAGAGCATCTATAACTGCCTCTGGTTTCGGCGGGCAACCCGGCAAATAAACATCCACAGGAATTAACTTCTCGACTCCCTGAACAGTACTATAAGAATCCGTACTGAACATCCCTCCGGTAATAGTGCAGGCTCCCATAGCTTTGATGTAGTTGAAATAATTGCATTTTGGTTGGTTCGATCAAGGACCGAAAACTCAATGGAATTCAGAATGGTCTCAATGTCTTTTTTTTTCTTTTTATTGTCTGAATATTCAGGAGCTAAGACCATTCCAATGCTCCCTTTCGCCATGTATAAACTGAACCAACAATTGGGATAAGCATGAAAATGAAAGCTTCTATAAATACGGATAGACCCAACAAATCGAAACTCATTGCCCATGGATAAATAAAAACCGTTTCAATATCAAAAACAACAAAAACGAGAGCAAACATATAGTAACGGATTCGGAATTGTAACCAAGCATCGCTCATGAGTTCTATACCCGATTCATAGCTAGAAAGCTTCTCTGGCCCTTCGCGAGTTGGGGCCAAAACTCCGGAAATTTGAAATGCCAAAATAGGAATCCCACTTGATATTCTGAAAAATGCCCAGAAAATCTAATATTCGTGAAGCAGAAACATCGAAGCACTCCTACGCAGGTAGAAAATAGATCGGATTAGTCAATTCGAATTAGAATTGTGAATTTATCCGTAACGGCTTCCTCGAAATACCTCTGAAGTTGGGTCGAACTACCCAATTTTTTGGCTATAGGTCATGTCTTGCTTCACGATTCATTAATCGAGTGGAATCCTATTTACACTTACTTCATATCTATCTCGATATGGTATAGACATATTCTTGCTTTCTTTCATAGAAAGAAAAAGCCTTTTCGGGTTCACCTCGCCTCAGATTCTTTCTAATGAGAATGTATAAGAGGCTTGTGGGGTTGACATTTTAGCAGAAATCGGCTTTTTTAATAAAAAACTAATGATCAAAACAAATAATATAATATGGGAGAATTTGATTGTCATGACAAATCGAAAAAAGAAGCTGATTTCGAAATTATTTTTGAAATTCTTCGGAAAGCCACCTCGCACTCCTCCAAGAGCTGGCGAATGTAGCTTTTGCTTGACATTCACGGGGGATCCTGAGAATCTTTAACGGATTCTTGATGGACACAACGATCACAAAAAAGGGTAAAAATCAACCCGAAGATTCTACTGAGATTTCGATGAAAATAAGAGAGTGGGAATCAAAAAGAGCTAGAGAAAAGAAAACTTATGCGGGACAACTCTGTCAGAATTTCGCGCTTCGCCGAGTATTCCAATGCAATAAGGAGGCACGGATTAAGCCACCAACGCGCAATACAAGATGACCTTCGCTTTCCTAAGTTTAAGTTCCTGGAAGAGGTTTTTTCTTTTGATACCACTCAGTTCCAACATATTGCTACGTTAAGCGAGGAAATTGCAGCCTTGGAAGAGGCGGTTCCTCAACTCAAAGAACAAGCACTTCGGGCACAAGCAGCAGCCAAAGCGCGTAGACGTGAGCTGGGCAACCCATACCGATGCCGATGCTCTTATCGAAGATCGTTGAGAGATTGGATCGGGGGTTTATGCGGGGGTTTATGCGGGGGTTTATGCAAGTAGGATAAAACTCGTTGAAACTAAGTGGATCAATGCATTCATTTCATTTTCAGTAGAGCTAGTTTCAATTTCAAATCGATCTGCAGATGTCTGAAACCAAAACGCAAGGTATCTCTATGTATGGAACTATGGCTAGTGAGATCCGATGAAGCAGATGCTTTTTTTTAGATCTTATCTAATCAATTGGATGAACTCAAGGTTGCGAGAATAATTGGGCTTGTATGACTTTAGGTTGTGGAATATGCGAAAAGATATGGCTACATACATAAGAGCTCTTCTCTTTTGTCTTTTTTTTTTTGTGTGAGATTTCGTACAGAAAGATTTATATGAGGGTGGGAGGTCCTTTTTGCAATGAATCAAAAAAAACCCGAGAATGGCTATCATTTTTGTGGAACAGTATACTGATTACTGGAGTGGCCGCAGTGGGGATCCCAGCGGTCGCTTGGGTCGGACTGACTGTCCCTTTGGGGTTGGGGAGTCTTCGTCCGACGCCCACCGGTGAATCCTACGAGCCCGCCAGGATCTTCCAGTACATTGGAAAGGCCGACGGATAATCCATCCGAAGGCAACTCGACTTCATTGGTGGAGGGACCTACTCCCGAGACTAGACTTGAGGATACTTCTGAGGAGGAAGGCTTTCCCGTAGCGGTGCTGGATTGGCAGCAGCAAAAAGAAGGCAAAAAAATTGGAAGAAAGTCTTATTCGGAGCGCCGAACTCGAGTGCGAACTCGAGGAGCACGTAAAACGGGGCTCGAGCGAGGACGAGATTTCCCAAGTCCTCCAAGCTTTAACCAAGGAGCAAAATTACCGGAAAACCCAAAATTTGGAGGATTCCCTCTTATCTCAAGACGAAATTGAAGACTTAGAAAGGGATCATCTAGAGGTTAAAGTAATAGCAAAAGCCCGCGCTTCCGCTGCTCGGCGTGCAAAGCATGCGTGGCGTATTACTAGTATTCCAATTAGGTTGCGTAGGTTACGGGCAAGTTCCTCAAGAAATATGGCTCTCAGGAGCAATCAATCTCCCGCTTCTTCCGATTCTGAAAGTTTGAGGATTTCGGCAGGAGAAGAAGAGTCGGGCCACGAGTAAGTCTTTATGGACGGGCTAAGGCCACTCTTGGAATTGGAAGGGGACGCGGTCCACTTTTCTAGCACTTAATTATCTACTTATAATAGAGAATGGATAAACTTTTCATAAGCTATCTTTCTAACAGGTAAAAATATGAACTCCGGGTATTTATTCTATGACAACTTTCAACTTACCCTCTCTTTTTGTGCCTTTAGTGGGCCTAGTAGTTCCGGCAATGGCAATGGCTTCTTTCTCTCTTCATCTTCAAAAAAACAAGATTCTCTAGATCCGATGCGATGGAACATCGATTTCTTTCAAGACCTGCACTTGATCATAATATCGATTTGTGGAATATGGTAAAAGATACGGCTTCTTCCGAACACATACCTAAGAACTCTTCTCTTTCTTATGTGTGTGGAACCGTGATCTGTGGATAAAAGCATTCATTTCATTTTCAGGAGAGCTAGTTTCAATTTCAAATCGATCCACAGATGTCTGAAACCAAAACGCAAGGTATCTATATGTATGTAGAAATCTAAATATACATAGTGAGATCCGATGAAGCAGATGCTTTTTTTTAGATCTTATCTAATCAATTGGATGAATGACTCCTAAAGGTTCACATAATAATCGTGCTAGTTGATGAGAGTGACTTTGGGAACAAAAAAAGGAAAGTAAAAATTCATTTGGGTTATTCTCTCAATTCCAATAAAAAGAAACTGGATCTAGTATGAACTCGCGATCAGAACGTATATGGATAAAACTTATAGCGGGGTCTCGAAAAACAAGTAATGTCTGCTGGGCCTGTATCCTTCTTTTAGGGTCATTAGGATTCTTATTGGTTGGAACTTCTAGTTATCTGGGTCGGAATTTGATATCCTTCTTTCCATCTCAGCAAATCTTTTTTTTTCCACAAGGGCTCGTGATGTCGTTCTATGGGATCGCGGGTCTTTTCATTAGCACCTATTTGTCGTGCACAATTTCGTGGAATGTTGGTAGTGGTTATGATCGATTCGATAGAAAAGAAGGAATAGTGTCTATTTTTCGTTGGGGATTTCCTGGAAAAAATCGTCGTATCCTACTTCGATTCCTTATGAGAGATGTCCAGTCGATTAGAATCGAGGTTAAAGAGGGTCTTTTTCCTCGTCGTGTCCTTTATATGGAAATTCGAGGACAAGGTGCCGTTCCTTTGACTCAGAGTGAGGAGAATTTGACTCCAAGAGAAATGGAACAAAAAGCTGCGGAATTGGCCTATTTCTTGCGTGTACCGATTGAAGTATTTTGAAATGAACTGAACTCCGCATTGGAAACGGCACTCAGAAATCCTCTTTTTTTCTATTTGATTTATTGTCACTAAAGCTTGTTCAGAACGCGCATTCGAGCAAAGGGAAATGTAGATTCTAGGGAACAACCAGAAAACAAAGTGGTTTTTGTCCACCAAAACAAAACGATTTTGGATCTGTATGGAAATAAACGCAATTGTTTTGTATTAATTAGTAACAAACAAACAACAAATCGAATCTACTACTAATAAGTCTAGATTCATCAAATGGATCAGAACATTTCAGAATCCATAATTCATCGTTTTGGTTCCGATATTTTGGATTGATAGATTCCATACTGAACTGATGGATCATATTCAATGACCTCTCTTTTCTTTTGTCACTTGGTGTTTCTTTTCCCTTCTTTTATTTTGCTCCTGGATTCTCAAAGGATTGGATCATTTATAACTCGCATTTTTCTCTGGTTTTGCCACTCGTTTTTGATTTCATCATCACATCCATATTTTTTATAAATTTCCCTCAACTATTCCAGACTAAGCATAGCTGGCGAAACTTTTCGAAATAATGGATCCAAGGTTTTCTTTTGTCTCGAAGTCCGAATAGTATTCATGACTTGAAGTAGTTCTTTCGGGCATTCATCGAAAGGATGCAATTGCTTCGAATTTGACCAATTGAGATATCAGGAAACAATCTTTTTTGATTTCTTCATTCCACTTCGACGCGGAACCTTATCCTATTTCTATATTCAAGGACAAACCTAAAACATAAAAAAAAGGGGGGGTCAATTCATAAGTTAGGTATAGGTTCGATACCTAGTTATCGAACTAATATTTCATAGAAATAGCAGATTGGATAGATTCGACGAATGGGGTGGTTTCATTAGTAATTCACAGATTTAAAATGCCACAAAAAAAAGCATTCACTAACCTCCCATATCTTGCATCTATAGTTTTTTTGCCCTGGTGGATCGATCTCTTAGTTCAAAAAAGTCTGGAATCTTGGGTTACAAATTGGTGGAATACGAAACAATCCGAAACTTTCTTGAATAATATTCAAGAAAAGAATGTTCTAGAAAAATTCCTAGAATTAGAGGAACTATTCCTTTTGGACGAAATGATAAAAGAGTACCCGAAAACACATATACAAAAGCTTCGTCTAGGAATCCACAAAGAAATGATACAATTGGTCAAAATGGATAATGAGAATCATATCCATAGCATATTACACTTCGTAACAAATATAATATGTTTCGCTATTCTAACCGGCTATTCGATTCTGGGTAATGAAGAACTTGTCATTCTAAATTTTTGGGTTCAGGAATTCCTCTATAACTTAAGCGACACAATCAAAGCCTTTTCTATTATTTTATTAACCGATTTATGTATCGGATTCCACTCGCCCCATGGATGGGAACTCATGATTGGCTCTGTCTACAAAGATTTTGGATTGGATCATAACGATCAAATTCTAGCGGTTCTTGTTTCCACTTTTCCAGTCATTCTAGATACAATTTTGAAATATTGGATCTTCCATTATTTAAATAGCGTATCTCCGTCACTTGTAGTGATTTATCATTCAATGAATGACTAAAAAACAATCCACGGATATTAACCCAATTAGAATGTTTGTTACTTCTTACAAAAACAAACCATTCAAAATCTTACTAACTTTTTTCTATTTCTACCCATCTAGGAAAATCCTCCTGTATTACAGTAAAATGATTCCAGTACAATAACAATAACAGAATCAGAGATAGGGAACTATACTAGCAACCTACCCAATCTATTGTAGAAATTTTCGTGCTCAATGATTGGACCATGCAAAATAGAAATACCGTTTCTTGGATAAAGGAACAGATGACTCGATCCATTTCTCTATCTATCATGATTTCTCTATCTATCATGATAGATGTAATCACTCAGACATCTACTTCATATGCATATCCCATTTTTGCGCAGCAGGGCTATGAAAATCCACGAGAAGCGACTGGACGTATTGTATGTGCCAATTGCCATTTAGCTAATAAGCCCGTGGATATTGAGGTTCCACAAGCGGTACTTCCCGATACTGTATTTGAGGCAGTTGTTAGAATCCCTTATGATATGCAACTGAAACAAGTTCTTGCTAATGGGAAAAAGGGGTCTTTGAATGTAGGGGCTGTTCTTATTCTACCTGAGGGATTCGAATTAGCTCCCCTCGAGCGTATTTCTCCCGAGATGAAAGAAAAGATGGGCAATCTGTCTTTTCAGAGTTATCGCCCCACTCAAAAAAATATTCTTGTGATAGGTCCTGTTCCCGGTCAAAAATATAGTGAAATCACCTTTCCTATCCTTTCCCCCGACCCCACGACTAAAAAAGACGTTCACTTCTTAAAATATCCTATATATGTAGGTGGGAACAGGGGAAGAGGTCAGATTTATCCTGATGGGAGCAAGAGTAACAATACAGTGTATAATGCTACAGCTGGAGGTACAATAAGCAAAATCATACGTAAAGAAAAGGGGGGATATGAAATAACCATAGTGGCTGCATCGGATGGACACCAAGAGGTTGATATTATACCTCCAGGACTAGAACTTCTTGTTTCAGAAGCTGAATCTGTTAAGCTTGATCAACCATTAACAAGTAATCCGAATGTAGGTGGATTTGGTCAGGGAGACGCAGAAATAGTACTTCAAGACCCATCCCGTGTCCAAGGCCTTTTGTTCTTCTTGGCATCTGTTATTCTGGCACAAATCTTTTTGGTTCTTAAAAAGAAACAGTTTGAGAAGGTTCAATTGTCCCAAATGAATTTTTAGAGGCACAACATAAAGTTCGTAAACAGAGCCAAAATCTTGTTGAGCGATGCAATTCTTGTCTGGTAAAAAAGAAAAAAGAGAAGCCTTTTTTCGACTATTTTTCTTCGAGATGCTGGGAAGTACTTGTATTCCCCTGCTAGACATAACTAAGAAACGAGTAGGTATATTGTGAATAAGACTATTTGCCTTGAACCTGACTCCCCCTTTTCAATCCAAATGGGGGATATTACTATCTCACTATTGTAAAATTATAAATCCCATGAAATACCTCAAAAGTTTTCTCGTGTACTCGAAAAAAGGAAAAGAAATAATAGACAGAAGTAGGAATGAATCTAAAGAAAGGGATAAATCAAATAAAGGGAACAATTGATTCTAGGAGGGATTACTTGTCTTTCTAAGCTTCGCCACAAGAAAAGGAAAAAGGAATGTATAACCTTTTTGACTAAGGATTCTTGATCTCCTTACCTCAAAGAGTGCTATTTTTCGCTTTTTCTAGGGTTATTGGAACCACTTTGTTTAGATGTATAAAAAGAAGTGGGCAAGCAAAATAAAAAGGGGGGGCTGAAGTCACTCCATTAGTAAAAAGAACTTCTTCCAGCAACTTATCAAAGAGTCAAAAAGGGAAACTTTGATGAGATAATAAACGAAATAGAAATAGAGTAAGATTCGATTAGTATAGAATAGTATAGAAATGATTTGCATGATCTCTCATCTATAGGAATTGAGATTCTGTTATCTAGAAAAGGAAATCGACGGACTTCTTCTTTCTTCTACCTTCGGAAGAATTAAAACTATGGAGGAAGAGATATTTTCAATCTAATTCTCAATCATCATAAAAAAAATGGAATGGAGTAGGTTGAAACATCAGATCATAAAGGCCCATCTTTCTTTTATACAAATCAAATATCATATGCTATGCT